TTGGGTGTTTGTTGGGAAACTTTTTCCAACCAGTTCGTGTTTATGGTATTTTGTTTATTTTGCTCGTTGTTGTCTGTTTATATTGGGTAGTGTATTTATTTCTTGTGCCTTTCATATATGTTAATATGAGATTAATTTGAATAAATAATTCTATATGATATATCATTGATTATCCTTAGTGATTTATACAAACAATACGATCTTAAATAATGTACAACTTACATTATAGCGGATACAGCTACCTAATAGGAAAAAAGAAGAGTATTTAAATATTAAACATTTATATTAATACAATCGTTAACATATACCGTATTATTTATTTAAGATAAGCAATTTTATTATTATTATGTAAAAAACCGTTATTTTATACAAGATGAGAAATGACTAATAATCCAGTTTAGTGATAATTTCTCATCTTGTATGTATTAAATTCTACTTTTACATATGTTATTGATAATTTATGAATCTAGTAGAACCAATCCTAAACTTATCTGTAAGTTCAAGAAAAGATAAGTTTAGGATTGGTTCTACTAGATTCATGGAAGTTATAAATGAGTAGTACGGTGTTTGGTGGGAAACTTTTTCCAACCAGTTCGTGTTTATGGTATAGCATGTTGTTTATGGGCTCCGATGGAAGTGGGGTTCTTATCGGAGTGTTGAAAAGTGTTGGGGTCTGTCAGTTTTTTCTTGCGTGTTAGTAAGGTTTTTTACTGCCTGGGCTAAAAAACTTATTCTGGAATAGGTTTATTCGTGAGTTGTGTTGCCTAGTTTACGGTTGTTCGTGTTTATGGTATAGCATGTTGTTTATGGGCTCCGATGGAAGTGGGGTTCTTATCGGAGTGTTGAAAAGTGTTGGGGTCTGTCAGTTTTTTCTTGCGTGTTAGTAAGGTTTTTTACTGCCTGGGCTAAAAAACTTATTCTGGAATAGGTTTATTCGTGAGTTGTGTTGCCTAGTTTACGGTTGTTCGTGTTTATGGTATAGCATGTTGTTTATGGGCTCCGATGGAAGTGGGGTTCTTATCGGAGTGAGTTTTATTCTTGCTCAGTTCTAGTTTAATTGTTTGCTTGTTTTATATGTAAGTTTGTGCGTGATTTGTTCTGTTATTGGCCCTAGATGGGCTTGGGATGATTTGTTTATGTTTGTATTTAATTCTCATTAGTTGTTTTTATGAAATCAAGTGTTCTTGTATTTAGCAATGCATTTAGTTTCGGTTAAATTTTGTGCCAGCAGCCGCGGTTATACCTTGGAGGCGATTGAACTTGTTTGGCTAAAGGTAGTTGTATGGTGTTATTTGATGTTGTGGATTTACTTTGATGGTTATTGGGTGAAATTTTTATCTTTATTTTTATTCATTTATTTGTTTGGAGGCTATGAAATTCTTATTCTTAAACTAGGATTAGATACCCTATTATTTTTGGATGTTAATGTTTTGCCTGAGTAGTATTAGTTATGTTCTTGAAACTTAAAGAATTTGGCGGTATCTTATTCCGTTCAGAGGAACCTGTCTCGTTATCGATAGTCCGCGTTGGACCTTACTTAGTTGTTTATTGGTTTGTATACCGCCGTTTATTGATTATCTTTTTAGGGTTGTGTAATTTTCTCGTTCCTTTATTTGGTTTTATTTCAGGTCAAGGTGCAGCTTTCTCTAAGTGTATTGGTGGGTTACATTGTTATTTGTTGTTTTGGATTGTTGGTTTTAATTACTGGCATGAAATTGGATTTGATTGTAATGTTTTGAAGATTGTTTTTGTGATAATTGGTTCTGAGATATGTACACATCGCCCGTCGCTCTCGTTTTATTTGTTAATGAGATAAGTCGTAACAAAGTGGTTGTACCGGAAGGTGTAGCTGGAGTGATAATGTTATCAGATCATTTCTGTTAGTTGAGATTTCATTTACGCTGAATAATTGTGTCGTGCGATTCGACATGGTCTGACTTATTGAGCGGCTTGCTGTTTCTTTTATGTTATTGTTATGTTTTAGTAAAGTATTATTTTGTTGTTGTATTATTATTGATTTAATTTTTTTGGCTATAGTTTATTTGTACTGTAGGGGTGTGTTGATTTATTTTTGGAAGTTTGCTTGGATTGCTGTACCTTGTGTATCAGGGTTTACTGAATTTTATTATTTATTTTTATTTCCCGATTCTAGAAGGAGCTATTGACTTATTTTAGTTGTTGTTTTATTAATATTAATAATAGGTTGGTAGTGGTGAAATGTTATTCGTCTTTAGGGGTTTCTGGTTTTTCAAGAAATGAATTTAATTCATGCGTCTTATTTAGAGTTTTATTATTTGTTTATTTATTTTTATTTGGCGTTAAGATTGGGAGGGATTAGCTTCTTATTTTATTTTTATAATTTTTTGTTTATTTAGTCTTGTGGATTTTATAGTGATTTTCAATTTGATTGTGTTAAAATTTTATTTGTTTTGTTCTTTATTTTTGTTTATTTAATTATTTATTGGAATGTATTCTTTATTTTGTTTTGGTTAGTAATTATTGTAGAATTAGTAAATTTGTTGTTAGGTTGTTTTATTTGTGTTAATTTTCTTTGAGGAACTAGGCAAATTTCATGTCCGCCTGTTTAACAAAAACATCTTTTCTCGTTAGTTTTTGAAGTATGGCCTGCCCACTGACTTTGGTGTTGAAGGGCCGCGGTATTTTGACCGTGCAAAGGTAGCATAGTCATTAGTTCTTTAATTGTGATCTGGTATGAATGGCTTGACGAGGCATGGGCTGTCTTAATTTTGAATTGTTTATTGAATTTGGTCTTTGAGTTAAAATTCTTAGATGTTTTTATGGGACGAGAAGACCCTATAGAGTTTAACATTTATTACGGTCCCTTTCTGTTTGTGAGGGTTCACTGGGCCGTTTAATATGTTTTGTTGGGGTGATGGGAGGGAGATATTCAACCCCTCCTTTTTATTATTATATTTATTTATATTTACTTGATCCATTTATTTTGATTGTAAGATTAAATTACCTTAGGGATAACAGCGTTATCTTCCTTGAGAGTTCTTATCGGCAGGAGGGTTTGCGACCTCGATGTTGGATTAAGGTTTATTTTCGGTGTAGGGGCTGGAAATTATTAGGTCTGTTCGACCTTTAAAATCTTACATGATCTGAGTTCAAACCGGCGTGAGCCAGGTTGGTTTCTATCTATAATGGAGTTTTATACCTTAGTACGAGAGGACCAGGTATTTGGAATAATTTTATATTTGTTGAATATTATTAACTGACTATTTTGGCAGATAAGTGCGTTAGATTTAGAATCTGTTAATGTAAATTTTTAATGTTACAAGTAGTACTATATGTTGGGTTATTTATTTTTTGTCGTGGTTTTTTTGTTGTTGATTTTGTTTGTCATGGTTGGGGTGGCTTTTCTTACTCTTTTAGAACGTAGGGTTTTGGGCTATATTCATATTCGGAGGGGTCCCAATAAGGTGGGATTTGTTGGTGTTCTTCAGCCTTTTAGAGATGCCATTAGGTTATTTTCTAGGGAGCAGTATTTTCCTTTGGTTTCTAATTATTTGGTTTATTATTTTTCTCCTGTTTTTGGTTTATTTCTTTCTTTGTTGGTCTGGTTGTTGATTCCTTATTTGAGAGGTTTTATTTCCTTCGAATTGGGCTTGTTATTTTTTTTGGCTTGTACTAGATTGGGTGTTTATACTGTAATAGTTGCTGGTTGGTCTTCTAATTCTGGGTATTCTTTATTAGGCGGTTTGCGTGCCTTGGCTCAGACTATTTCCTATGAGGTAAGATTGGCCTTTATTTTGTTTTCTTTTGTTATTTTGGTTTGTAGTTATAATCTGATTTATTTTTATTTGTTTCAGTTTTATATTTGACTAATTTTTTTTTCTTTTCCCTTGTCTTTTGTTTGGTTTATTTCCTGTTTGGCTGAAACTAATCGTACTCCCTTTGATTTTGCTGAAGGTGAGTCTGAGTTGGTCTCTGGGTTTAATGTTGAGTATGGTGGTGGTGGGTTTGCATTGATTTTCTTGGCTGAATATGCCAGTATTCTTTTTATGAGATTATTGTTTTGTGTAATTTTTTTGGGTAGTGATCTTTATTCTCTTTTTTTTTATATTAAGTTGTCTTTTGTGTCTTTTTTATTTATTTGGGTTCGTGGCACTTTACCACGGTTTCGTTATGATAAGTTAATGTATTTGGCTTGGAGGAGATTTTTGCCCCTTTCATTGAATTATCTTTTATTCTTTGTTGGTGTTAGGGTTTTTATTTTTTCTTTATTGTAGGTGTATTAATTTAGGTATAAGTTAATAGAAGGTTTGAACTTCTTTCATAATGTTTTCAAGACATTAGGCTTATTCTATTGCTTTTTAACTTAGTTAAGTTATTTTATCTCATAGTTTTGTTATTATTGGGTTTGAAATATAGTATTGGAAGTAAAGTACTGTTAGGATTTGTCCGGTTAAGACATATGGTTCTTCAACCGGTCGGGCTCCGATTCAGGTAAGTAAAATTACTGTGTTAGTTATTGTTCAGAATAGTATTTGATTGATTGGGTAGAATTGTGTTCCACGGAACTTTGATTTGTTTACTGGTATAACGAATAGGATTGCAATTGATATAGCTAGTGCGATTACCCCTCCTAATTTGTTAGGGATTGATCGTAGGATTGCGTATGCGAATAGGAAGTATCATTCTGGTTGGATGTGTACTGGAGTTACCAATGGGTTTGCTGGTGTAAAGTTGTCTGGGTCTCTTAGGATATATGGTTCTCTTAGGGTTACTGTTGATAGGATTATAATTGCAATTGTGAATCCTACAATATCCCTTGCTGTGAAGTATGGATGGAAGGGGATTTTGTCTGTATTCTTGTTTAGCCCTAGTGGGTTGTTTGATCCTGTTTGGTGCAGGAATAGGAGGTGGATTATAGTTATTGCTGCAATTGCGAATGGTACTAGGAAGTGGAGTGCGAAAAATCGCGTTAGGGTTGCATTATCTACAGCAAACCCTCCTCATACTCATTGTACTAGTTCCTGCCCCATGTATGGTACTGCCGATAGTAGGTTAGTAATTACGGTTGCTCCTCAGAATGATATTTGTCCTCATGGTAATACGTATCCTAGGAATGCGGCTGCTATAGTTATGAATAGGATTAGGACCCCCACTGATCATGTATGTGTGAATTTGTATGAGCCGTAGTATAGGTTCCGTCCTGTGTGTATGAAAATGCATACGAAGAATAATGAAGCCCCATTTGCGTGTAGTGTTCGTAATAGTCACCCATTATTGACGTCTCGACAAATGTGTCTTACTCTGGAGAATGCTATGCTGATGTCTGGGCAGTAGTGTATGGCTAGGAATAATCCTGTTAGGATTTGTATGACTAGACAGATTCCTAATAGTGATCCGAAGTTTCATCATCCTCTAATTGTTGATGGAGTTGGTAAGTCTACTAGAGCCCCATTTGCAATTTTGATTAGTGGGTGTTTATTTCGTATGGGTTTGTTCATTAGTTTGTGTGTCGTAGTGGCCCCCTTGAGACGTTGATGATGTTTACTACTACGATTAGTGTTAGTAGCATGTATATTACTAGTATAATTGTTACTATTCCCGTGATTTGATTATATATTATTGTTGTTGTTATTATGATTTCGTCTTCTGTTGTTGATTCGTGGGTATTTATCTCTTTGTTGTTTGCCTGATCTGGTATGAGGTATATTATTGTTGGTGATAGGATTATTGCGGTTATTATTATTTTGCTTGTTGGGTGAAATATTTCATTTGATGCTAGTCTTGTTATGTATATAAATAATACTAGTATTCCTCCAATTATGATTATGAATAGGATGTATGAGAATCAGAATCTTTTGTATATGGTCCCTCTAATTATACATGTTATTATGGTTTGTAGTAGTAGCATCATTCCTATTGCTAGTGGGTGTTTTATTTGTGTGGATATTATTCTTGTTATTATTCTTGTTGATATTAATAGTTTGGTCATATCAGAGGGTATTTTATTTAAAATGTTAATTTTGGGGATTAATGAAATGGCATATATGCGCTTTTCCTCTGAAGTTTTAAAAGTTGATTCCTTATTTTTGGTTTACAAGACCAATATTTTTGTTAAATTATTAAAACTTTTAATGTCAATGTGTTTTTATCTTTTTGTTCTTTATTTTTGTGGTATTTGGTCATTTTCTTCTAGTCGTAAGCATTTGCTGGTTACTTTGTTGAGCTTGGAGTTTATTGTTTTGGTTCTTTATCTTTCGGTCTATTTTTATTTGTGTGGGTTGAATTATAGATTGTTTTTTGTTGTTTATTTTTTAGTTTTTTCTGTTTGTGAGGGTTCACTGGGCCTATCAATTTTGGTTTCTATAATTCGTAGTCATGGTAATGATTATTTTCGTTCTTATAGAGTTCTTCAATGTTAAGGTTTCTTTGTTTTTTGTTCTTTTTAACCCCATTGTGTGTTTTTCCAGGTTCTTGATGGTTGATTTGCTCTTTGTTGTTTGCTGTTTCTTTTATTTATTTTTTTTCTTTTCCCTATTTTTTCTGTTGGGGTAATTTGAGTTATTTTTTTGGGTGTGATGTGATTTCTTATGGGCTTGTTCTATTAAGTTTATGGATTTGTGTTCTTATGGTTTTGGCTAGAGAGTCTGTTTTTCGTTCTGGTTATTTTTCTGGTCTTTTTCTTTTTGTTGTTATTTTTCTTGTTGTTATGTTGTATTGTACTTTCAGAAGAGTTAGTTTGCTCTCATTTTATATTTTCTTTGAAAGTAGATTGATCCCTACTTTACTTCTTATTTTGGGTTGAGGCTATCAACCTGAGCGTGTTCAGGCTGGTATTTATTTGTTGTTTTATACTTTGTTAGCTTCCCTTCCTTTGTTGGTTGGTATTTTGTTTATTTATGGTTCGTTGGGTTCATTATTTCTTTGTTTGTTACGGGGTGGCGTTTCTGTTAGTGGCTTATTTTATGTTTGTATGGTTTTGGCTTTTTTGGTTAGGATGCCTATATTTTTGGTTCATTTGTGGCTCCCAAGGGCACACGTGGAAGCTCCTGTTTCTGGCTCTATGATTTTGGCTGGTGTTTTGTTGAAGCTTGGGGGTTATGGTCTCCTTCGGGTTTTTCCTGTGTTGTTTAAGTTTGGCTTTAGTATTGGTCTTGTTTGGGTTGTTTTAAGTTTGGTTGGTGGCTTGTTAGTTAGTTTATTTTGTATGCGACAGACTGATTTGAAGTCGTTGATTGCCTATTCTTCCGTCGCTCATATAAGTATGGTTATTGGTGGTATTATGACTATGAGTTATTGGGGGGTTTGCAGTTCTTTTGCTTTGATAATTGCTCATGGTTTGTGTTCTTCTGGTCTTTTTTGTCTTTCTAATATTTCTTATGAACGGTTTGGTAGACGTAGCTTGTTAATTAATAGGGGTTTAGTTAATTTGATGCCTAGAATGGCCATGTGGTGGTTTTTACTGAGTGCTTGTAATATAGCTGCTCCCCCCTCTCTTAACCTTTTAGGTGAGATTGGTTTGTTAAGTGGTTTGGTTTCTTGGTCTTGATACCTTATGTTTGTTTTGGTTTTTTTGTCTTTCTTTGGTGCTGCTTATACACTTTATATGTATTCTTGTAGTCAGCATGGTAATCTTTTTTCTGGTCTTTATTCTTGTTCTTTGGGTTATGTTCGTGAGTTTGCGTTGTTGTTTTTGCATTGGTTTCCTCTTAATTTAGTTATTCTTAGGGTTGATTTAACTGTCTTTTGGATGTAAGTTGATTTGTTGTGTTTATCTAAATAGTTTAATGTAAAATGTTGGTTTGTGGTGCCAATGATATAGTTTTATTTTAGATTATGATACCGATTTCTATTTGTTTTGCTAGATTTGTCTTTTTGTTTGGTTTGGGTTTATTTTGTTGCTTTTGAGGGGTTTATTTTGTTTTGTGTGATTTGGTTTATTTTGTTGATTGAGGGATTGTTAGATTGAATAGTGGGTCGGTTGTTATGACTTTTTTGTTTGATTGGATATCTTTATTGTTTATGGGGTTTGTTTTTATTATTTCTTCGCTGGTTATTTTGTATAGTGATGATTATATGTCTGGCGATTTGAATATTTATCGTTTTATTATGTTGGTTTTGATGTTTGTAGTTTCTATGCTGTTTTTGATCATTAGCCCTAATATGATTAGAATTCTGTTGGGCTGGGATGGTTTAGGTTTGGTGTCTTATTGTTTGGTAATTTATTATCAGAATGTAAAGTCTTATGGTGCTGGTATGTTGACAGTTTTATCTAATCGTATTGGTGACGTGGCTTTGTTGATGGTGATTGCTTGAATAATTAATTTTGGTAGTTGGAACTTTATTTATTATTTGGAGTTTTTGGCTGGTTCTGCTGAGATGGAGTTGATTTCTTTTCTTGTTGTTCTGGCGGCTATAACTAAGAGTGCTCAGATTCCCTTTTCTTCTTGATTGCCAGCAGCAATGGCGGCTCCTACTCCTGTTTCTGCTTTGGTTCATTCTTCTACCTTGGTTACGGCTGGTGTTTATCTGTTAATTCGTTTTAGTCCTTCATTTAGTTGTTTGTTGAATACCATTTTGTTGTTGGTTTCTGCTTTAACTATGTTTATGGCTGGCTTGGGGGCTAATTTTGAATATGATTTGAAGAAGATTATTGCTTTGTCAACTCTAAGACAATTGGGTTTGATAATCATGACTGTTTCTGTGGGTCTTTCTAGTCTGGCTTTTTTTCATTTGTTAACTCATGCATTGTTTAAGGCTTTATTGTTTATATGCGCTGGTGGGGTTATTCACTCTATAGGGGACTCCCAGGATATTCGTTTTATGGGTGGTTTATCTGTTTATATACCTTTTACTTCTTCTTGCTTAATGGTTTCTAGTTTTGCTCTTTGTGGTATGCCGTTTTTGGCTGGATTTTATTCTAGGGATTTTATTTTAGAGATGATTTCTATGAGATATGTGAATGTATTTGGCTTTCTTTTATTATTTGTCTCTACTGGTTTGACTGTTTGTTATTCTTTTCGTTTATTTTATTTTGTTTTGTGTGGTGATTTTAATTTTGTTTCTTTATATTCTATGGTTGATACTAACTATAATATGGTTATGGGTATGATTGGTTTATTGGTTTTATCCGTTTTAGGGGGTGGGGCCTTGATGTGACTGATTTGTCCTACTCCTTCGGTCATCTGTTTGCCCTATTATTTGAGGTTTCTTACTTTCTTTTTTGTGAGATTGGGCGGCTTGATTGGTTATGAGATGGCTGGATTTAATTTTGGTGATTATTTGCTTTCTATATATTGTTATCGGGTTTCTTCGTTTTCTGGGTCTATGTGGTTTATACCATTTTTTTCTACTTATGGGGTTTCTTTCGGTCCGCTGGGGGTTGGTTATAGGTCTATACGGGTTCTTGATTCTGGTTGGATGGAGTATTTTGGTGGTCAGGGTTTATATTGGTTTCTTTTTAATCTGGGTAGGGTTAATCAGTGGGTTCAACATAGAAGCTTGAAGGTATTTTTAGGCTTTTTTGTTATGTGGGCTGTTTTATTGCTTGTGTTGATTTATTACTTGAATAGCTTATATTTCAGAGCGTGACACTGAAGATGTCAATGAGGATTATTTCCTTCGAGTGTTATTTATAAAAGTTGGTCTTTGTTTTTACAGTGAAAGTGTAATGTTTTTAATAAACTATATAAATAGAAGTGTAAACGGATTTTAACCGCTATAGTGATAAGTTAGCAGCATTCACTCTTTCTGTTCACTTCTTTGAGCGGAATATTTAATTCAGTTTTATTATTAACAATAATATACCTCTTTTTGGTTTCGATCAAAAAATTAAAGTAAGGATATGGTTAGTATCAGGGATCAGGTCGAAACTGATTGCAAGATTTGCTTCTTACTTTGAGATTAACTATTTGGTAGTACTTTTTGAATGCAACTCAAATGTTATTATTAACTATAATCCCCTTGGTTAATTTCTTCATTCTAGTGATCCCTGGTTTCATTCGTGGTAAAGTCCAATAATTAGGATTAGTAGGAATACGGATCTAATTAGTATTCATGATCTTACGTTTGATGCTGTTATGGTAATTGGTATTGGTAGTAGTAGTGCAATTTCCACATCGAAGATTATGAAGATTACCGCGACTAGGAAGAACCGCGATGAGAATGGTAGTCGGGCTGAGTTTTTGGGGTCAAATCCACATTCGAAGGGGGATCTCTTTTCTCGTTCTTCGTGGGTTTTTTTTGAAATTAGTGTTGCTGCTATTATTACGATGGTTGAGATTGTAATTGTTATTGTTGCTATTGTTATAACTGTTGATATTATTCATCTTGTTTTGCACAAATTTCTTGATTGGAAGTCAAGTATACTTACTTGTATTAGATGAATAATGTATTATCTTCCTCATCAGTAGATTGAGATGTATAGGAATAGTCATACTACGTCTACGAAGTGTCAGTATCATGCTGCTGCTTCAAACCCAAAGTGGTGGTTTGATGAGAAGTGTAGGGTTGTTTGTCGTAATAAGCATGTGGTTAGAAATGTTGTTCCGATGATTACGTGAAGTCCGTGGAATCCTGTGGCTATGAAAAAGGTTGATCCGTATGCTGAGTCTGCAATTGTGAAGGGTGCTTCAATATATTCGTATGCTTGTAATGCAGTAAAGTAGAGTCCTAGGAGGACTGTAAAGAATAGGCCTTGTGTTGCTTGTCTAAAGTTATTTTCTAATAGTCCGTGATGTGCTCATGTTACGGTTACTCCTGAGGCAAGTAGAATTGCTGTATTTAATAGTGGGATTTGTATGGGGTTGAATGGTTGGATTCCTGTGGGCGGTCATGCTGATCCTAGCTCAATTGTGGGCGATAGGCTTCTGTGGAAAAATGCTCAGAAGAATGATGCGAAGAATAGTACTTCTGAAATAATAAATAGGATTATTCCTCATCGTAGGCCTCTTGTAACTGTTTTAGTGTGTAATCCTTGGTAGGTTCCCTCCCGTGTTACATCTCGTCATCATTGGATTATTGTTAATAGGGTGATTACTGTTCCTACTCCTAGTAGGCTGTTGTTGTATTGGTGAAATCATTTAATTAGTCCTATCAGTGTTACTATAGCTCCAATAGCTCCTGTGAGCGGTCATGGTCTTTTGTTTACTATGTGGAATGAATGGTTTTCTTGAGTTGACATTAGTTTACTTCTCTAGAATATAAAGTTCTTAGGATTGCGAATACGTATGATTGAATAATGGCTACGGCTGATTCTAGGATTAATAATAGGATTTGTGCTGTGATTAATACGGCCAGGAGGGTGTGGTTTATTGTGGGCCCATTATTTCCTAGTAGGGTTAGCAGAAGATGACCAGCGATTATGTTTGCTGTTAAGCGCACTGCTAGTGTTCCTGGGCGGATTAGGTTACTGATTGTTTCAATAATGACCATAAATGGTATTAATATTGTTGGTGTACCTTGTGGTACTAAATGTTCAAATATGTGATTTGTGTTTTTAATTCATCCAAATAATATAAATGTTATTCATAGCGGTAGTGCTAGTGTTAATGTGAGTGTTAAATGTCTTGTTCTGGTGAAGATGTATGGGAATAGGCCCAGGAAGTTATTTATTAGAATTATGAGGAACAATGAGGTGAAAATGAATGAGTTCCCCTTATTTTGATTTCCCTTTCTTAGAATTGTTTTTATTTCTGCATGAAGCTTATTTATTAGTAAGTTTAGTGCTATTCTGTTTCGTGATGGTGTTAGTCAGATTCTTGTTGGGATTAGCAGAAGTCCTACTATTGTTCTTGTTCAGTTTATAGGTAGTCTATTAATTTCTGTTGTTGGATCAAAGATTGAAAATAGGTTTCTTATCATTTTCAGTTTATATTGCTGACGTTGATGTTATGTTTTGTTGTGCTTTTTTTGTTTGGTGATTGCATGAAGTAGTTTATAATGTTGAATATTAGGAGTGTTGCTAGAAATGTAATGTATAGTATTATTCATTCTATAGGTATTATTTGTGGTATAAAAGGGTATCATTTGTTGATTACTTCAGTTTGACATTCTGATATTATAATATTAACTAATCCTTTGTCATCAGAGATATTTGCTAGATTATCATGAACTGGTTTAAGAGACCATTACTTGCTTTCAGTCATCTGATGATTCTCTTAGTCTTGAGACTCAATTAATGAATTGATTTGCCGATACTCTTTCGATTGTGATAGGCATAAATCTGTGATTTGCTCCACAGATTTCTGAGCATTGTCCGTATAAGATACCAGGATGGTTGATTGAGAATCTTACTTGGTTTAATCGTCCCGGCGTGGCGTCTGTTTTCACCCCCAATCTTGGAATCGTTCAAGAGTGTAATACATCTGCTGCTGTTACTACTAGTCGGATTGGTGAATTTATGGGTAGTACAATTCGGTTGTCTGTGTCCAATAGTCGGAAGGTTCTTGCTTGGTTTTCCTCCTGTGGAATTATATATGAGTCGAATTCTAGTTTTGTAAAATCTGAGTATTCATATCTTCAGTATCATTGATGTCCTACTGCTTTCAGGGTTATTGCTGGGTTGTGGATTTCATCTATTAGGTATAGGAGTCGTAGAGATGGTATTGCAATGAATACTAGGATGATTGCCGGTGCAATTGTTCATGTAGTTTCAATTAGTTGCCCCTCTAATATGAATCGTCTAGTGTGTTTATTTCAGAGTAGGGTGGTTATTATGTATATTACTGTTGTAATGATTATTAATATAATTATTAATGTATGATCATGGAAGAAGATTAATTGTTCTATGATGGGGGATGCTCCGTCTTGTAGTCTTATGTTTAATCATGTTGTCATTGGTTCTAATGAAGGTTGCTAAAACTTTATATGTGGAGCTTAAATCCAATGCACTTATCTGCCACATTAGATTATGATTAACGTTAGTTAATTACTGAGATTGTAGGTAATTCTGAGTATCTGTGTTCTGCCGGTGGAAAGTTTTGTATTCATTCAATTGAGTTTCTTGTTTGTGTTGGGAATAGGATTTGTCGATTTGATGTAATGCTTTCTCAGATAATGAATAGGAATATTATTACTCTTACGAATGAAATTGTTGATCCTATTGATGAGATGATGTTTCATGTGGTGTAAGCGTCTGGGTAGTCAGAGTATCGTCGAGGTATTCCGGCTAACCCTAAGAAGTGTTGTGGGAAGAATGTTATATTTACTCCTGTGAATATAACGGCGAATTGGGCTTTTAATCATTTCGGGTTTATAGTAAGTCCGGTAAATAAAGGAAATCATTGAATGAATCCTGCTATGATTGCAAATACTGCTCCTATCGATAGTACATAGTGGAAGTGGGCTACAACGTAATAAGTATCGTGCAGCACGATGTCAATTGACGAGTTTGCAAGAACTACTCCTGTTAGCCCTCCTATTGTGAATAGGAATACAAATCCTATTGCTCACAGACAGGCAGGACTATATGTTAATTGTGATCCGTATATGGTTGCAAGTCATCTGAAGATTTTAATTCCTGTTGGTACTGCAATGATTATTGTCGTTGATGTAAAGTATGCTCGTGTGTCGACGTCTATTCCTACTGTAAATATATGGTGGGCTCATACAACAAATCCTAGTAAGCCGATTGCTAGTATTGCAAAAATTATTCCGAGGTTTCCGAATGCTTCCTTCTTTCCTCTTTCATGGCAGATAATGTGGGAGATTATACCAAATCCTGGTAGGATTAAAATGTAGACTTCAGGGTGCCCGAAGAATCAGAATAAGTGTTGGTATAGAATTGGATCTCCCCCTCCAGCCGGGTCAAAGAATGATGTATTTAGGTTGCGGTCGGTTAATAGTATAGTGATTGCTCCTGCCAATACTGGTAGGGACAGTAGTAGGAGTAGGGCTGTGATGGCGACAGATCATACAAATAGTGGGATTCGTTCGGGTTTTATGTTTTTTGGTTTTATATTGATTGTTGTTGAGATAAAGTTTACTGCTCCCAGAATTGATGATACACCTGCTAGGTGTAAGGAGAAGATGGCTAAGTCTACGGATGCTCCAGCGTGAGCAATACCGCTTGCGAGAGGAGGGTAAACTGTTCACCCTGTCCCTGCACCACTTTCTACTGTTCTACTAGTGAGTAGTAGTGTTAATGATGGTGGTAGTAATCAGAATCTTATGTTGTTTATGCGTGGGAATGCCATATCTGGAGCTCCTAGTATAAGTGGTACTAGTCAGTTTCCGAATCCACCAATTATGATTGGTATAACCATGAAGAAAATTATGACAAATGCGTGGGCAGTAACAATAACGTTGTAGATTTGGTCATCTCCAATTAGAGATCCAGGTTGTCCTAATTCTGTTCGAATTAGTATTCTGAGTGATGTTCCGACCATTCCTGATCAGGCACCGAATACAAAGTATAATGTTCCAATATCTTTGTGATTTGTTGAGAATAGCCATCGGTTGATAATTAGTGGAGTGGCTGAGACAGATAAGTAGGCGATAGGCTGTAAATCTATTTAGGAGGTTAGTACGTGACTCTTCCACTATTATTTTAAGCCTTGTATTCACACTGTGATAATAGAATGCAATTCTGTAGGGGTAAGGTTTAAGTTAACTTACCAAGGCCTAAAGGTTATGGCCCTTTATTTATAGCTTTGAAGGTTATTAGTTTGTTTAACTTAAGGCCTAAAAGTTTAAATTAATCCAGCTATAATTCTACATATTAATATTCCTGTTAATGAGATTGATGATATAATTATGGCTCTGATTTTTTTGGATGTTTTATTTTTGTGAGATTGAATGTTTCATTTGGGCTCCTCACTTAGGATTATGAAGCTTGAATATGAGATTTTTAGGTAGTAGTATAATGTGATTAGTGATGTAATTACTATGATTGTTGCCATAGGTGTCATCTTGTTTATAACTATTTCTTGGATAACAATTCACTTAGGCAGGAATCCAAGGAATGGGGGCAACCCGCCTAGGGATAGTAGTGATGTGAATATTATAAATTTTGTTGGTGTGGCTTCTTTATTTGTTAAGAGGGTTTGGTTAATAAATGATGCTCTGGATAACCTAATGGTTGATAGTACAGTTAAAACTAGTGTTGAGTAGATTATGAAGTATGTGAGTCATAAATTATCCCCTATGATTAGTGCGGCTAATATCCAACCAGTGTGGTTGATAGATGAATATGTTATGATTTTTCGTAATGATGTCTGGTTAAGGCCTCCAATTGCTCCTATAATTGTTGATGTTAAGATAATTCTTGATGTAAATACATTGATCTCGATCAGGTATGATATTAGTATCAGTGGTGCTGCTTTTTGAATTGTTATTAATAGCCCGCAGTTTTCTCATCTCAGCCCCTCTATTACTCCTGGAAATCATCAGTGGAATGGTGCTGCTCCTCTTTTTAATATCAATGGGGTGCAAATGATTATTGGTGTATATGAGGTTTCCATAAATGTGAGTGTGAATAAATCCTCTGTTAGTGTTTTTATTACTACCATAAATAGTAGCGTTGCTGAAGCCAATACTTGGACAATAAAGTATTTTAGTGAGGCTTCCGTGTTGTATATATTTTTAGTGTTAGATATCAATGGAATAAATGATATTAGATTGACCTCTAGTCCTATTCATGCACCAAATCATGAGTTGGAGGACACGGCCACTAACACACCTCTTACTAGCGTAGTTAGTAATAGGATTTTGGTTGAGTTACTGGGCATTAGAGAAGAGAGTATTTACTCTATTTATGGGGTATGAACCCATTAGCTTTGCTTAGCTTACTTTTCTAGGTCTAAGGTTTATTTTTACATCTTGGTGTATGGGGCACATTGGCTTTTGATGCTTGTGGTGACAGTTTAATTCTGTTAGGTGTAATGAAGGTAGATTTGTGGTTCTACATTTTTTATCCTATCACGATAGTCCTTTAGTCAGGCTCTTCATT